TGAGACTTTACTGTCTAGTGGAGTTATTTTTCCAGTTAGTGGTTCTAGTCTCGAATTCGTTGTGTTTGGAGGCATTCCTTGCGGGGCTGCCTTCTGCTTCTGGGTTTTTCATCCAAGTGAAGCCATTGATAAGCGTTTGAGCCTGTATGCATTCCTTGTACCCAGTACACTGTTTAGGTTTCGGCATAAGAGCGAAGTTCTTTTCGAGTTTCCGGAGTATGCGAGGATGTAGTTGGTTTTTGAGTTATTCCTTCGGATTGGCCCTGGTTCGGTCTTTGCCCTTGCTTCTGATGAAGATCGAGTGGTACGGCCTGACTTTGTGAGGAGGTGTAAGTTGCGAAGAGAAATCGATGCCCCTGTCGCAGGAAACTGGACTGGCGTAGTAGCTGGATTATTGCCGATGAGTCGGGATTGCCCTGGTCAGTTGTTCTTTGGGTTGCGCGGTTCGGACCGGGTTAGTGGTCGAGTCGTTTCTTTTTATGTTTGAGATGAAGACGCAGCAGTCCCATGCTTTCCCGGAAACTTGAGATTCTCAGCTGAGGACTCGAGGGAACAGTCTGACTGCAGGCCAGGGTGCATATGTTCTTTCTCTTTCTTCGGAGTGGGTAGTCCCCCCCTAACCTTGCCTCATTAATTCTCTAGGAGTTTATTGTTAGAGTAAGTTATGGTTTCTTCTACTTTCATTAGAGCTTGAATACTCTGAGTGGTTGGTCCTGTCTTCTCCGTGGAAGGCTTGGGCGGGAAGTCAGGTTTAGTAGAAGGTACTGTTAATCTCTTGGATTGGATGTCAGGAGTTGTACGAAGGAAAAGTCTGTTTGACGGATCTGTCTGCCTTCACGGGTGATTGTGCATGGCTGCTTTCCCGGTTTGATATGGCTGTCCCTTGCCTTGCCATCGAGAGTGGGCTAATGCTCATGGTGGATTTTCCCATCAGATGCAACGCGTTATTTCTTATGTCTTAGGTTTTCTTCTGTGTGTCATGACCGACCACCATCGATATTGCGATTTTCATCTTTTTGCCAGGTAGTGGTTGTTTGGAGTCCCGAGTCAGGCTAGGAACAGAGGATCTGTTTTTTAGATACGAATCTTAGTGTATGTAGTTAGCTCAGATTTCCTCCTCTTCGGCATGTCTTCTTTCATTCTCCATCGGTCCCTTCCATTGTTTCGATAAAGCCGTTGCTCGCTTTGTCCGAGAGTGAGCCGCCTCGTACGGCTCTTCGGACGCTTTCTTCTTTCTCGACTATTCTTCTTCAATCTCCTGAGTGAATAACAACTAATCACTCACTTGAACGAACAGGCTAGACGAAAAGGGAAAGCACTTTGGGAAAGGGCTTGACCGGTACGTTCACCGGAGCGTAGCGGAGGGGCTGTGTACGATGTTGAGCTAAAGAAAGAAAGTCCTTGCTCCGGCTTTTAAGCCTACTCCTTGTTATAGGTGTCCAAGGCACTTTGGTGTTCGATCAAAGAAAGCGCTTTCCATTCTTATTCTAAAGTTTCATTTAGTGTATAGTTCTTAGTTACGCCTTACTTTAACTTACTCTATTAGCTCCGTAGAAAACTAGCGCACTACGACACGTGGATGAACTCTGTGTCGCTGTATAAGTAAGCCAATGGAACCCACACACGCAAGGCAACAAGCTTACCTTATGAACCTTCTATGCCTGTGGGGGCTCGTGTAGTACTGATGTTGAGCCAGCCTGATCCAACTCCTTCACCTCGTAACGAGGAGAAGTAGGCTTAGTCAATGCAAGAGAGGAGATGACAACACGTAACTTGATCTAGGAGTCGGCTTCAAAGCCAGAGCTTGTTGACGGATCAGAGAAGAAACTGCTGAAACTGAAGAAACTGCTGATTATTCAACTACTGATGGAACCCTCTGATCCTGCGTCTACTGAGTCCTCAATTGCTGCATTTCCACTCTGTTACGAAACATCAAGTTAAGTCTAAGTATGGCTAGTTGAAGAAGACTCACTACTTAAGAGTGGAGTCCCAAGCCAAGCAAGACCAACTTAGTTCGACTGAGCACCTACGTGAATGGCCCAACGATACGAATTTGCACAACTACCGATAGCCTACTTACCAGAAGAAGGATCTCTTTCTCACAGCACCTGCGCAAGAAAGAATGCGCCTGCTACCGCTAACGGAACATAAACTCTCTTCATATGGAGGTTTAGATCCAGTCAATACTTTAGCCTAGTCTAGAGGTTAAGTAGCCAAGTAAGCATCTGATCGAGATGAAGCAGCAGCAGTTTCTTCTGAGTTTGGTTATGTTTCATCGGCTTCAGTTGATTCTGTTTCTGCTGTTGATAATCGGGTTAGCTTCACAACGCCAAAGAGATACGTTTTGTAAGGTTGTTCTGCTTATTACTTGGTAGTTATCCCCAACAGTGAGTTGTCGTTGATCCAGTAGTGACATGAAAGAGAGACACGAGCGGAGCAAACAGAGGATGCTGCTTCATAGAGAGGAGAGAAAGAAGTAGGCTTAGTCAAGCCGTAGCCACATTACGGCTTAACTGACTACACTACTTGCGTTAAGGCGCTGAAGCCGGAGTTTGCTTGGTAGGGGTTAGCTTATTCCCAGGCGAACCAGCCCAGTAAGAGAGATTCTCCCAGACACCAATACCTGCGGGAACTAGTAGCCACACTACGGCGTATGAGACATTCCCTGACGGCTTCCCTTAACCGTAGGCTACAGTTGCTTCCTTCGCTCTTTCATCTACAACCATATCTGGTTTCGCCTGCCTTGCACTCGGGTTTTAAGAAAAGTATCAACAAAGTCTCAAAAAGTTTGTAGTGTTGAAAAAGTCTACAAATCAATTTGACACTTATATTGCACCTCTCAAAAAACCATGTCCTGTTCTGAGGGGATGTAAAGAGGTGATGTTACTGATCTACAGGGGCCCCACATGCCAAAGTGACGAACCGAACATCGAGAAAAAGGGATCGGGTTTGCTCTCGCCCCTGACCAATTTGACACGTCAGAGCCCTGGTAGGGGATCCATTCTATTCGCACCTGGATTCCACCTTGAGGACTACAGACGCGGTCTCTCAGGATCGCTAAACAAGCGAGAAAAGCCGGAAGAAACAACAGGGTTCACGTAAAAGGATGCTGAAAGGGGACAGAAGCACGGGGGATGCCGCCAGGGGACATCCAAGGGTTCGAACCTGGGTGTGAAGTGAGCAATGGTTACTTGAACCGAATCATTCGAAAGCGGGATTTGAAGGAAAGAAAGAGGGATGTCGGTGGAGATACCGCTGTTCCCAGGTCATCCCCGTATGGGGCATCCCGCGACATAACAGGTTCCGCCTCTGCCCGGCCAACGAATATCAAGGGTTTTGATGACTCAAGGTTCAAGACGCTATTTACCAATAGAAAAAGACACTACCTTTTTTTTGAATTGAAGAAGCCGAAGGGGTGAACCGGTAACGAGCCGTAAGAAAGATGAGCAGAGCATTCCTTCCGCCGGCCTTTCTATTTATAGGAGTAGGGGAGCGTGGTGAGATAGATAGACGTCCAATCCAGCAGCAGCTAGTAGCTCGGCCTTAGTCTTGGGCGGATCTCACACTTCAATCAACCCCTTCGTACTTCGATCCAATCAATCGATCGATCAAGAGGCTAATCTCTTTTGTTTGGGCCGGTAACTCAAAATCCTCGCTTTCTCTTGAACAAGGAAAGGGCAGCATAGCATTAGCTTCAATTGAACAAGCTCAACCTTGATGAAAAAGAAAGGTGGTAGGCCGAAGAACCGTTGAACGCTTCAACTTGGCCACTAGGCGAAGGCTGGGCGAGAGACTAGGCCAACTTACTGCTTACTGCCATGCCATGGTTTAAGCTTTAGGCTCCATAGACGGAACTATGTATTAGGTATTAGGGAGGGGAGGACACCGCTCAGCACCTAAGGTGGGGTTCAATGCCTAACAAAAACAGAAAAAAAAAAAAGAAAAAAAGAGATGTATGGCGGAGGGAAAGAACGCATGCATGGAGATTCTGTCTGTCGGAGGAATCTATGAAAGGACATCTAAGACTAAGGATGAATTCGAGGAAGCCCATTACTGAGAGAAGTGGTGATCTCGTCTTGCTTGCTGGGAGAAAGGAAGCTTCCGGACCACCTTTTCCAGCCAGATAGCGAGCGATCACTCAGCAATGAACACTAACTGAAAGCGGCCGGGAATGAGTACCTATCCCTTACGGGAATCGAACCCGTGTCTTCGACATGAAAAGACGATGTCCTAACCACTGGACGAAAGGGACCAAAAAGCCATTCTTCATATACCTCAGCTCCGAGAATAGAAGTGGTTCGTTTTGTTTCTATACGCAATTCAAGATTTCGTTTGTGTTCATGTTGGCGATTTCTGATGTGAATTCGGCGGGTCGTCCCCCCTTCCTACGGGTTCCCCCACCGACCCAGTGACACACCAACCACGCCCCTTCCCTTTCTCCGATCATAAAGCCCCCTGATTCCTTTCTTTGTCTTTCATCCCCCCTGAACAGAATAAGTAAGGCCCCGTTCTTTCTAATAAAAAAGAAAAAAAGAAAATAGGGGCGAAGCGCCCGTTTGAAGTGGCGAAGGCCTATGCTAAAGTAAGAAAGAAAGTACTTTAAGGTTACGAAGTCGGGTCAGCTGGTTAAGGAAAGCTCAGGTTATGAAATCGCTTAGCCGTTAATTAATTAGAATTCAATAAATTAATTAAGTATAAGTAGTAGTGAGGCGTCGGTACGGAGTTGCGTCAGCTGTAGATATAGACTAGGCTAAGGTAAGGGACGGACTTCATCTCTTCTATTCTCTTCACTTACACCTTACACTTCCGCTGAGTCTAACGAGGCTCAGGTGCAGAGCCTTCCACTGTGGACCGAGACTACGCAAAGGTAGAACACCATAGAAACTTCACTGACTTTATCATAAACCTTTATTTCGCTACGCTCAATAAGAACCCGGAATAGCGGAAATCGGTTCGTGTTCCGCTTCCAAAGTCAGTCGTCTTTGCCCAAGTGTGAACTGCAGACGACTCTCCGGTGGTTCCATTCCTTCTTACTTGACTTCTGGGTCAACCCAACCCGAATGGGAAGAAAAGGGTCAGCCAAACAGCAGTCCACTTTGTACATTTTCTGAGGCAGACCAATCTGGCATTTTAGAAAAGGGAAGGGAACTTCTCACCGAAGGAGGCAGTAGGAATGAAGGAGGCGGGAAGCTACCGCTTCTAGAATGCCAGCTTATTTCAAAAAGGTTTATGGATGAAGTAATCGGAGTGACAAATGGTTACGGTTGCGGAAACCGGAGAAAGTCGGGAACCGTCGGTTACCTTTTGAATCAAAGTAGCGACGAGCCGAGTACTACGACTACAGGGGGGGGGGAAGCAAAGCTTCTACGACAGCTTCGCTTCCTCGTCGCTTCTTTCTGGCGACTAGCTTCTCAAGCGGGTGGCTTGGTAAGCAAGCTACCTTCAGCATCGGTCAAATCCCTATCAATAATAGGGCGGAATGGTGGGGAAGGAGGCCCTCCCCCCTTCAATGGAAAGGGGGGAATCGCCGTTTCACAGCCGCTCCTCTACCTTTCGCCTAACATGATCACGAACGAAGACAGAGAATTGCGTAGATAGGAGGACGAAACGAACCAACCCATTTGTCCTGATCGGAACGATTGAAGAAAGAAAGAGAATGGTGCCCCCTTTCGCCCAGGGGACATCGTCGGAGAACAATGTCGGGGACAGGGTGAGAACCTTCCCTTCCGTTGGTTACGCCCTTAAAGTGTTGGTTTAGATATGGAGCCAGATAGAGATCTATATCTTTCTATCGATAGATATATTGAGAAATGGATATTGATCTGGTTTCAAGATCTATGAACAAGAGAGATCCCTAAATATCCATTTGAAAAAAGAGATGAATAGATGGAGCCAGCTGAAGATCTCATAAATCACATAGATATAGATCCCAATCCGTGGGCAAGAACCCGAAAGCGAAGTCAAAGTGAAAAGACCTGGTTCAGGAAGGATTGATCCTAGATGGCCAAGTTTAGTACTACGAAATGGGAGTACGTTATACAGAATAAACCCCAATTGTTGCTACGAGAATGGCAATATAATGAGTTTTTAGGGATTAAAACCGCTTTGACTAGGTACGAGATTGAAGGATTTTATGAACCAAGTCAACACTTTAGTAAAGAAGTAAGTTCTGGAGAAAGGCTAAATTGATTTAGGAGCGAAATAAGCCGGCTATCCCCTTCTTAATAGACGCCCCGGCACCGGCTCGGGCTAAATCAAAGTAGCTGCAATCAAGATACCGGGCTCAAGGTTAGATAGAAGATAGGCTATTCCTCTTACCGGTTGAAAAAAGCTGTTACAGAAGAAGAGTCCTTAGGCCTCCCAAGAAGTAAGTCTCCAATAAACAGTCCTTACGCCGACATTAGCAGTAGCGCTAGTAAGGCCAACAAATACAAAGAGTGAAGGTGCGACAGCGCTTTTTTAAGCCCAAAGGCTAGTTCAGCCACTTCCGGATGAATAAGAGTTCTCTTTCTCGATCGAAAGAACCTTAATCGAATGGCCAAGCTAAGAAGAATCGAATCATCGCCCGAAAGAAAGGCCTTAATTAAGGCTTTCTTTCCTAGATGGAGAGAATCAGTCTTCATTTTCCATCAAAAGTGAAACTCTTAAAGCTTCACTTTAAATTGACTTGGTACACCGATTCCAGGTCAACTTAACTTGGTACTGCTTCCGGGTAACCATAAAAAAAGGAAAGGACGAAAGAGGAATGAAAAGCGTCCATTGTCTCATGGGGCAAGTAACTTTAGTGGAGAAAATGAAAAAGGTTTAAGTACTTATTGCCAATGTAACCTAAGCAAGATTGTAGTTTCCCAGCCGGATCTAGGTATCGTTTCGCTTGTGCTTCTTTCAAGGGAAGCATTTCGCTCCACTTCCGCTTGAGTACCATACCTATTCTTATTTTATGGTCAGATCAAGCATTTACTAAATCTCTCTATGCTCCCCCTTATATATAGAATATATAGAATATATAGATATATAGTTAGGCTCAAATAAAAAGGTTAATCTTTATCGGCCTATTGTTAACTATAGTCCATCTCTGAACCTTCGAATCTCTTTCCTCCACTAAGCATCTTTTTAGTCAAGCTTCCCTTCCACAAAGAAAGAAAGACCGCCTTCCTTAGCACAAGCGCTAAGCGATAATAATTCCTTCCAGGATTGCTGCTCATAAAGGGGTACCCTGAATGGCCGATTCCTGCTTAGAAGCTTCGGACAGCTGGAAATAAGGAGATTCTTTCTTCTTGGGATGACGAATAAAGGAAGCTTTTTAAGCCATTTGCGCATTAAGGGGAGTGGAGCCGATGGGATTTATCGAAGGGTAATGATGCTTGTCATTCTGTCTATTTGGCTGAATCCGACTCTGGGCCTGCCCTTTTGCTAGCTTTTTCATTATGCTGGTTCCACTACTGCTTATGCTGGAAATCTCTCAACACCGTCAATCCACTCTCAATAGATGCTGCTCCTTAAACAGTGTGAAAAGGTGGTAGGTAGAACTAAGGGAATAATCTTGTTTGGTTCGGTAATGGAAGCTTGCCCGAACAGGGATATAGGAAGAAGCCAATAGCCTACAGGGTTGCCAGCGGACTTGCTTGACCTATTGAAATGCCAGTATAGACTTCTCCTTATAGAAAGGAATCCGCTACCGGAGTGCCAGAAAGAACTCCTTCTCCCGGGGATTCCCAATCCCATTACTATGGCTATCCATTATAAGCGGATCTCGAACCTATTTATTTAATTCAGGGGCTGTTGAAACAGCAATAGCAGGAATAGTAATCGAATCACCGGCAATGCTAGAAGCAGCCGAAGTCGTTGCATTAGTGGCATGAGTAATATCAACTGGAGCAGGGAAACTAGAAGGAAGTGGTGATGAAACTGCCATAGTAGGAGCTGCTGGCGGAGGAGTAACAGGGGTGACACGCTCCTCAGTACGCACCACTGGGATGAAAACCATATCATCATAAGAAGTGCCATTAGTAGAACCTGGAGACTGGATAGTAGCAAACGGAAATGATAATTCATCAAAGATCACATGCCTGGAGATGAAAACACGGCCTGAAGAGGGATCGAGACTGCGATACCCTTTATTGTTGGGGCTATAACCCAAAAATACACATTGGCGAGAACGAGGTTCCAGCTTGTGAGCGGTATAGGGTGCTAAGTGGGGATAGCACGCACACCCGAATGGTCGTAGGGCCTTGTAATCTGGTAGACGACCAAAAAGAGCTTCAAAAGGAGAACGCCATCCCAAAGTAGGCGTAGGCAACCGGTTTATCAAAAACACAGAAGTGCAAATAGCTTCAGCCCTAAAATAAAGAGGTACAGAGGATGCAATCATTAACGTACGGCCCATCTCAGAAATATGGCGGTGTTTACGTTCAACCAAACCATTCTGCTGTGGTGTCTTTGGAAAAGAAAAACAAACGATGGTGAATCCCTTTTTCATCCCAAACACTGCGAAAACTAGAGTTATCAGATTCCCGACCACCATCACTCTGAAAGATCTTGAGTGTCATACCAAATAGATTTTCCACAAAAGCCATAAACCGAGTGAAACAAGAAAACACTGAATTTTTATGTCGCATAAATCCATGAATATCGGGTACAATCATCCGTAAACATAACATAATAGCGAAAACTCGAAACAGAAGAAATAGGAGACATCCATACATCAGAATGCACTAAATAAAAAGGGACATGAGCCCGTCTGTCAACAATAGAAAAGGGCTGTTGGGTAGATTTTCCCATAGCACAATCTTTGCAAAAATTAGTAGAAGAAATTCTAGCAGGAAGGTCTAGAAACTTTTTGGAAATTAATAAACGTAAAATCTGAAATCTTAAAAGAAGGATGTCCAAGTCTGTGATGCCAGAGATCGCCTGAAACAGAAGAGGCAGAGAGGGCAGAGAAGGGTCCTGTCTTCGGCTGGATAGTTGCTGTATTCGGCTTGATAGGATAGAGATCTCCTTCACATTGGCCTTGAAGCAAGATTTTCCCGGTTCGCAGATCCTTAACGGTGTGAAACTTACAAAATGATCTTTCGTAAATTTAGCAACTGAGAGCTAATTTTTATGCATGGTAGGAACATGTAACACTCTCGAAAGAGGAAATAGAACCCGAGGGTCCGAAGGAGAAACCGTACCAATTAGCAATGGGAAGGGAATCACCGTTACCAACCATAACTTGATCATTGCCAACATATTCAGATTTCTGAGTCATAGAACGAGCATCACCAGTCATATGATTAGTCGAACCAGTGTCCGGATACCAGTTGGGATCATAATCATAGGAGTGAGTAATCTGCATGCCAGCGAAACTTTTGGAGAGATCATCGTCAACGGCCGTAACGAAAACGACAAGAGACAGCAGAATGGACAAACTTTCCACAAATTGGGCTTGGCATTGAACACGTCGTCCATCAAAGTCGGATGACGGGGTAGGGCCTAGAAGTCCAGAATTCGAGAAGAAACATCCACGACCTCCTCGTCCAAAGCGAATAGCACGACCACCACGACCACGGAAGGAGTCCCCGCGACCCCTACCACGACCATGTCCATATCGACCACGACCACGGGTAGTTACAAAGGCAGTAGGGTGGGAAGAATTGGAAGAAGGAATTTGGGTTGTGAGTTGTGACTCAAAGGAAAGCAATCGAGCACGAAGATCGGGAAAAGAAGGTAAGGGAGGGATGATAGCAGTGACTAGCATAGCATAATCTGGACCAAGACCACGAAGAACGGAGGTAACAAGGTCAACATTTGAGACTGGTTCGTTGATAGCAGCCAACGAATCTGCAAGATTTTTGGCATGTTGAAGATATTGAGAAATAGATTGATTTCCGGAGAGAAGTTGGAAGCGAAGATTTGTAGCATTAGCAAGCGATTGTTGAGAGAAATTTTGTTGAAGACAAGACCAAACCAAACGTCACGAGAGGTTTGTTTGAAGACCAACGACTTGAGCAAGAACAGATTCGGTGAGAGTCGCATTGATTAGACAGTTTGATCAGTTTGAACCCATGAAGTATAATAGAAGATGGGTTGAGATTCATTGCATCATAAGAAGGGATAAATTGAGGAGGGCAAGGAAACGATCCATCAACGAAAGGCCAAAGCCAAGATTTTGGCCTATAAGGAATGGCTGGATTTTCCTTTTCCATAGAAGATAATGGGTTTCAGTGAGTTTGATGGAGACTAAGGTAGAGATATTTGGAATAGAGAAAGAATAAGAAGATGTTGAAGAGAGTGAAGAAGAATCAGCCATGAGTAATGTAATGTATGGAAGAGAGGGAAAAGGAAGAAGAAAAACCTGATTCAAGTAAATCGTGGCAAGGGAGAGAAGAGAGATTCACCTGACGTAACTACATCAATAAGCGGAGTGCGCTAAACAACCGTAAGGTCGTTAACCCCTATCGGTCGTATCCTCCTCGGCTCGACCTGACTACACTACACCGTCGAATCCCTAAGCTTAAGCTAAACCTAAGCTTAAAAGCCCCCCATATAAACAAGGGGGGCGCCTGACGTAATTGAAATAGGAAGCTGACGTAACTACACGTTTCATCCCGTCACTCAAGCATCACGTAGCTAGATCGCGCACCCTTTAGTGTTCTATCGCGTTCCCGTATCGGTCGCCTCCACTTGCTCCTTCGTTTGCTGCCCCCTTACTCTAATAGGCGGTAGCAAGCCTAAAGGATAAAGCTTTTCTATATATATATGTATATATGAATAATGTGATCAGCCTTGCTGCCTGAAAACTTGACACTCTGATCGCATAAAGGCATATATTTAAGATAAGAGCTATAACTCATCGTGAAACCGTTACGCCCCTATTCCCTCTAAGCCAAGCCTCCCGAGCCTTCTCAAGATCAGCTCTCTTGGATGCCGTCTCAGCAGCGTTAGCCTCGGTATTCAGACTCATCCGTTCAGCTCTAGCGACGTGAAGATCATCAATCGCCGTCTGACGAGAAGCCTTGCTCGCTTCTAGTGAAGCCCTGGCCTCGGAAACTTTCTGGCTAGCCTCCGCTAAAAAATTAATAAAAAAACCAGAATTCGCTGGAATAGTCGTTGTTCGGCCTTCGCCACCTCCTCCTCCTGGGACTGGATCAAGAAAGTAGATCTTTCGAGGCCTCCAAGTCCGCAATACGAGTAGACAGACTTTGAGATCATGCCTTTAAATCATATAAAGTGTGATATGTCTCCAATGTCTTCATCGGCAGAGAGTAGGCATAGCGGAGCTAGCCGTTGAGGAACTCAATCGCTAGCAGCTGGCAAGAAGAAATGCAGCAACTCCTTCAGAGCGAAGCTGCCATGCACAATCACTTAAGCCGTTACGCTGGGCTTCCCTAAAGAGAGCCCCTCCTCGCTCCACTCTCTCTAAGAACGAAGGGAGTTAAGCTACTTTGTAAGTCGAAAGAAAGCAACAAAGGAGGAAAGCAATCGCTAGCTAGCAAGGAGCTCGACTTACAGCAACTCCTCTTGCGCCCAAAGAGCGACAACCTCCTACACATAAGGCAATAGCAAGAGATGTTAATAAACTAGGAATCCGAAGAAGACAGGAAAGATTTGAGGCTTTCATGCCTGGAATCGAGTCCTCAACAGCAGATATTGAAATGATTGGATCCTCACTTCAATCTTTTCTGATCCGGGTGGATGGATGGTCGGTGAATCCCGTCCCGAGGTATGAATCAATGGGTTGGAAGGAAAGCCATTGCTTTTATGCCGACAGCTTCCCGTCTCGAGGACAACGAGGCTTCACTGAGAAGAGAAGCAGGAAGTCCGGAAACAACAGGAAGAGATTCATCAGTAGCATATCAATATCAAGCCTCAACATAACCACACCACCAGTGGGAGAGGGGGGTGGCCCTAAGCCATAAGCAGCAGAGGTAGAAGGAAAGACAGGAGCAATGGGAAAGGCAGGGCTAGTCGATGAAGTGAAAGATAAAGAAGCTGGAAAAAGGGTCGAGCTTGTTCCAGTTTCAGCAGACCTAGTCGCAGAAGAAATCAGTCCCTGCAGCTCCACCTCTGATTGATTCCAATGTTTAAGAGCAAGTCCCAATCTTATTTTCTTTCAAAAAGCTCAGTTCCGAGATTAGGATCTCTTCCTGGAATAGGTGCTCCGGCATAATTACTAGAAGTGGTGTTCCCGCATTAGTCAGTCTTCCAAGAAGCGATGATCCAGCAAGAGTCTTCCTACTTTTTTTTTTCATCATGTGATTGACAGATGGTAGCTCTCAAAACCCGGCCTAACTCATGAACCAGCTCCTTCCCATGCTTCGGTGCAGCAGATCCCTTGACTTTGTTGACTGAGAAAGAGCCTTTCTTTTTTCAACTCAGTCGCTGCTAATGTGCGTGCCTCTTGTTCACAGGGTCAAAGTCTCTGCCGGGCTGAGTGCCCGGGATCCTTTACGGCAAAGACAACCACCACATAGGCAGATTTCTCTCTCCTCCCCCCGCCTCTGCGGCTCTTGCCTCTACCTATGCGGGATCAACTTATTCTGATCTAGGATCCTTGGGGTAACTAAGTCCATTCAATATGCTCTTGCCTATGCAGGATCAAGCGATTCATTGGATTATACTTGGTCACCGGCTGATTTGGATATAGATGTGCTTCGGCTTTCTTACTCGGCCCGGAACTAAGGGCTCTGGGTCAAATGGGTCTTTCCATGTTTGTTTCAACCGGTGAGCGAAGGATGCAGAATAGATATACTAAATTCTGGCATTATCATCGAGAGGAATCATCATTTTGGCTTTCGCTGATTCGATTGCTTGGAATAAGCAGTACTGACTATAGGATTCCTATAGGATCGAATTAGCTTCCTTCAGGATTGTACTTTTTACGGGAGGGGATGGACGCAGAATGGACAAGAGATGCATAGGATGCTAGGTTCATTAGGTGTGCGCGACGATAGGATGTATCAAAGGGCATGAAGCTGTAGACTGGGGCATTGTTGGGCAGGGCCGGAGGGGCAGTGGAGAATAGGAAGGTTTTTTATTGACTCGTCGTAGTGATTGGGATGGATGGGTCCTGCTGGTCAAGGTATGTTATTGGGTACATCGTGGTGATAGGTTCGTTATGGATAGAGATGGTTTGTGGCCCAGGTTCTGGCCCCTTGGACTGTATGGGGTCATGGGCATTAATGAATAGATGATCGTAAATTTGGATTGCATCGATGGTTGGAATTGACTGAGATTTTTTGATGTTTTAGAAAAAAAGAAAGCACGAAATCCACCAGCAAGTTGATTCTCCCATTTCAGAGAAGGACAACGTACCCAAAGACTTTGATTTCAGATCAAACAAACCTTAGGTTTTCCGTTTGTCGGGTAAAGAGACTGACCCCGGATGTAATCGCGTAGGATAAACCGGGTAACCAAAAATAACGATCATTGGTATAAAGCTGGATGTCATTAATCCTGAAGTGCTGTATCCGAACAAGAGAAAGGGCAAGCTAGGCCCCATTATCTCGATCCATTGAGACAATTCCTTGATTCCGGGTCCGATCCTCCTATTGATCTCGTTTCCGAAGAACCTGCCTTGCTAGGCCCAGGCAATGACGCATCGACTCGATTCGTAAGTCAACTTACTTACTTACACTTACAAAAGGGACGGACGGAAGGAACTTACCCCAGCACTGACCGAACCATAACAGCTCTTGCCTTAATGCCTGCTTTGCTCTTTCATGCCAGCGTCTACCTTTAGGGCAGGTTCTACCTCTCTTCCCTTTAGCTGAGGATGGGATTCGCTATGATTGTGCGTATTTCATGATTCCAACTGACGAAGTTCGGCATCGGACTACAAAGACAAGACAAGACTAGTAGCGATAGTTCTAGTAGCTCTAGTTGGCAAAAGCAGCTAATGGAGCTAGCAGTTCTTGTCTAGCAGCTCGGCTTGTAGCATCTCTAGTAGCTAGCTCTGGTCGGGCAGCGCTAGGGCAGCTGGTAGGGTGGCCCTCTGCTGTTAGTACAGGGAAGTCCATGTTCGAGTGAGAGCTATAATCTATCTTGCCGAATCTATTGACCCAATTCATGTTGACAAAGCTTGATGTGGTTAGGATAGCTGCAGTAGCTGCCTTACTGAGCTGCCCTAGCTGCTCTACCTCTACCTTGCAACCTTTAGCGTTACGTCTTCGCTTGCTCCTCCGGACTCAGAAGGTACCACTTGCCTAACAGCTGCAAAGGCGAATGCCGATACTCAAGCTGCTAATGCCAGTAGTCGTACTAACAGCTTGAAGTCTGAAAGCAGAAGCGACAGAAGCTACAGGAAGAGGTTATCACTACTGGTCTTATCCGAAGGCGAAAGCAACAACCACAGTCCGTTTCACTCTTTCTTCTTGAAAGGGAAGCTCATCTTCAATGTTGCCGCGTTTGCAGCCCTAAGCTGACGGGACTCTATTCCTTACACTCCAAAAGCAGCTAAAGCTAATGCCGACAATCGTACTACTATAGAGCGAGAACCTTGTAAGATACGGCTTTTCATCTGGCTGAAAAGCTTACAAAAGTGTTGGCTGAAGTGACTCGGATGACAAGGAGAGGATTCCATGTTGCCGTGGGATGCCGTGACGCGCTACGACTTACAACTAATACGACTAAAGGTGGGGCTCGCTAATACTGCGTTTTTCAGCAACAAGCGTAGGCGTATTATATGATATTTCTACTCTAGCTGCCCCCTCTACCGCCTCTTCGACTGGATCAATTGGTTCTGAGACGGCACCAGAATTTGCTCGATTCTGAACTGAAACTCCCTTCTCCTTGCACCCGCCCCTGCCGCTGTTGCTGGGTATCGACCTCTATTTGCCAAATCCGCTTTTGGAGAAAGTCAATCAGCTATCCCCGCCCTCGTAGCAGGGTAAACAGGGTATAGTTATGCTTCAACCGGATGGTAAGATAGGCTTCTGTTGCCTTTCCAACCTTTGCCTTTACCGCGGGAAAGACGATTAGGAATCGAATTTAGGGATGCTGCCTTTGAGACCTACCCACCGAGCTTAGCAGATGGGGGAAATCTTGGAACTGTGCCCGATGCTGAACCATATCCGGACCCGGAAGATGGCTCAACCTCACTTGAGCTATATCTGTCTCGGTATGTTGGCCAAATATATGGTAACGTTACAAATGTTATTTCAATCCCGAATGTGAAGAACATACCACGCTGGGAATGATACAAATCTTGCGAGAGGCCAGTTCCTGAGGTAGTCAGCCATCGCATGAAATGTTTAGTAGAGGGGGCGACTTATCATGGGAAGGGAACCAGTTGAACTGTCTCTGATTCTTGGCCAAACGTATGATCCAAACGGGGACTTTCTTTGGCTTTTGATTCTAGTAAATTGTACCAACCATAAACATAAACAGAGAAGGATTAACCTTAGACGACCATCTATCCAACTCAAAAAGGTGGGTAATCACCTTCCTCATTCCGAAGAAAGACACGGGCGTAACAAAGACTTGGTTGGCTTGCTCTCTTTGGCCTGTCAAGCTACTACCTTTCTACCTCCAACCAGATAAAATCAAAGTATAGGATTATGGAGCGTAATATGAAGAGATGTATATCACTATTTGTCATTATGGCTTCAGGTATGAATAGGGGAATCCCTTCTAACAAGAAAGGGCCTTAGGCTTTAGTCTAGTCAAATACGAATTTAGATAGGATAGTCCTGGGAAAGCATCTATTGTAAGTAATATTCGAGACCACCTTCCCGCTACCAAGGAATGAAGCTATGATCCGATCAACTTCATTCTCTCGCTCACTCTCTCTTTCTATTTATCGTATAGAAAGATGATACACTTGAACTTGACTGATTCTATTAGTAAGAAAGAAGAATCATCTCTCATTCCTGTGATGTCAGGGATAAATCGTCTGCGGCAAGAGGGCATTCTCTGCCATTGATTCTAGCACTACCGATTCCCTTTCCTGACGAAGTGCACATAAATAGGAAGAGAAACATAGCTATTCTTCGCACCGAGAAAACCTTTTGGTAATCTCGTTATCTCGGGTTAAGGGCCTGGAACCAGAATCACACCTTTGGGAACCGGTACGAAAGATCGTCTGTAGGTTTATTCCTCCCGCACCCATACTCTAGTCAGATTACGCTTTCTTAAGAGGAAGGGTAAGCCAACCTTTTCTTCATCAGCCGATGATTCCCGTCAGGATAGCCATTTAAGAGCGACAGCTGCTTTGTAGTCAAGAGGAGGACGAGTGATTAAGAGTTGTCTTGCTTGCCTAAGCTCTATCCAAAGCGTCTATCTCTATCAAGCCCTTGCTTAAACTGTTTGAGAACGTTCCTAAACACTACTGGGCTGATGCTGTTCTTACTGCCGTATATCTCATCCACAGGCAACAACCCTCTTCCCATTTAGGTGTCCCCAGCTTATTGGCTTTTCTCCTATCACTTTCGACTGTTGTAAATGCTATGTTCTTCTTCCCTCTTCATCTTCAGAAAGAGACAAACCGTTCTGTTCCGTGTATTTTTATGGGATATGGATATGGTAAAAAAACGAAAGGGATAGTTGTGTTTTGATCCTGTGGCTAGACTTTTATACATGTCTAGAGATGTTCGTTTCTTGGAGACTTCTCCTTTAATTCCAGGACATCTTCGAGACCTCGGCAACTATTTCCACCGTGGTTCCAGTCTTGGCTCCTCAGGTTGAAGATACTTCAGTTATGACAGCTGTGCCTCAGTTACGTCTTTGCCCCCATACTCTTCACCAGAGCCTGTTACAGATCCTTCTACAGTACGCCGTTCAGCTCACATAAGGTATCCAACAGGTATCCCATTGAGAAGTTTGTTTCATACCAATCTCGTATTTCTCGATCTCCTTATAGCCGCCTTGTTTCATATGATGTCTTCTTTTCTACTTCTCATCGTAGCCTCTCTTAACAACATTCATATTCTGAGCCTACGTCTTATCAAGAGGCCGCCAGTCAACCTTGTTGGCAGAAAGCTATGAAGGATAAAGTGTGCTTTAGATAAAGGCAATAGCTGTTTCCCGCGCCGTATAGAAAGACGTCTGATCACTGAATTAGTACAAGATTATCGTCCTCCCTTTGAGAAGAGGAGGTTGACTAGTTCAATGGATCTTACCTGAACAAAGGAATTTCTCTTCATCACTGCGCCTCTTCGGATGTCTAATCCATATCATAGTAAGCAACCTTTTCGAATCGGGCCTTTCTACCCCCGCTATCAGAGTCAGCAATCACAGAACTACGAAAGAAACCTGGACCTTGACCTCCCCACTCATCGTTATGCGAAACCCCCTCACCAACAACTAGCCAAGAAGACGCGAGCCCCCCCTCGGCCCCTCAAGGCAGTAAGGGAAGGGAGCAGAGAACCTTGGGGAACAGACTTCCGCTTACTTGAATAAGAGGTCAAACTAACCTCCTCTTCTAAAGGGCCAGAGCTAAAGCTCCCCTTGCTTGCTACGGTGCTTCGTTCCTTGTTCCTTGCTTGCTCGGCTAGCCGCCTCGATCCAGACGGAGACTTGCCTGCAACGTGACTAGGTCGCCACTGACTTCCCTCAGGTCCGCTACGTAAACTAGCTGAGGAGCTTGGCCTACAGTGTAGCCTCCCCTCCTGCTTCTTTCACATCGAACAAAACGAAATTGGAGAATTTCTGGAAAGAAAGGTGGTCTATAACACGTGCCCATCTAATGGTGGACCGTATAAAAAGGTCTCAAGGGGCCTGACAGGCAATCTTTTTTTACATAATTATTCATGTTTGGTGCCGGTCTCTCTTCTTCTGTCCATAGCGGCGAGGTAAAGTCCTCATGTAGTGGGCTACAGGCCGCCTATCCATAGTCTGGAAAGGCATCAGTAGTTGGTCAAGTTCAGGGAGCAAAGGAAGAAAGGGCATACAAGTACGGCTCCAAAGAGTTAATGAGTCCAGTCTCCGGTCTCAAGGACAACCAACAGGTACTGTCTACTATACAAACAAGGAATAGCGCATCCGGGAATGAATGCATTTCAAAATGAAAGAGAGAAGAAGCAGCTATATCTGTCCACCATCCCCATCTGCAGCATCCGAAGCATAAGCATAATTGGAAGACGTAGAAGCATCATCTGAAGCAGCTAATGCAGAATGAATGTGATTCTACAGAAGAAGCAGCTAATGCATCATCAACGGAAGCCGCTGAATCAACTGATGCAGTGTTATACGCCAAGGTCAAGGTATATGCATTCCGCCAAGTAAAGGGCTAAAGCATCTCCTTGAACAGAAGATTCACTTCCTTCTTAACGTGAGACACTCGGCTTTTCAAAATTACAATAATCGGTCACTAATAGATCGGCTTCAAACGGTACCATGCATGCCCAGCAGCAGACGCACACCCCAGGTGCTTTCCCACAATAGCTTTGAGACTACATATTTACCCCTTTTGCTCACCCGAAGTGCCTGCCTGCCCTAGGCTGATTTAGAGCCCCCCCTCCCTTACTGAATGAATCCCTCACAGGCTGAACCTGTACCGATATCGACCGACCTGTTGTCAATCTTAAGGCAGGCCTCCTTTACTGGAAATCAATAAGTATCAATCTATGGGAGATTCTATCAACCTCTGGGAGAGATGAGAGAGATTAATAATTATCAACTGCAGAATCGAGACTACGTGACACATTTCTTCCACTGACGAGCTTTCTCGGTCTCGTGACGAGCTTTATCGCGCCCTGAGCATCCCCTCCTGTAAAGGGCTCTATCAAAAGCCCTGTATTTTAACTGGTTTGCTTTTTCGATTATCAAATGCCGGTGTAGTTCCTCCTTAGAGGCGTTCCAACGTGTAGCCCATTATCCGACCTTTCCTTTCGCCAAGACTGTTAGAAAGGATGTCAAAAGGAAAAGGTAGAAACCGAGGGATAGTGAGTTGTTGGGAGGTTCCCCTGGGTGATCCATTCAATTAGTTGCAAAAACAGGTCTAGATAGAAAGTGGCCTAGATAGAAAGTGCAAAATCCCCCACTTCTAGAGATGGATACGACCAACCAAGGCACTTCGTTCTAAAGACAACAGATGCTGCCGCTGCGAGACAAAAAAGTGGCTCCTCGGAATAGCATAGTGTTTTCCGATCGTCGTGCGGAACTGCTGAAAGCTTAGTTCACTTAAAATAACTTACTCCACTCGGCCCATCGATCACTCGAAGCTCCACCAACAACTCGCCTGTGATGAAGTAGATCGAGCTCACTACGCCCTACGACAACAGCACGGATAGCTTGCTTGCCAGTCTCCAAGGGGTTAAATAAAGACTCACTACACTGTTCCAATAGCTTTGACTCCCTAACATTGATTTGACTCCCATCCCCGAACCGCAGTTACTATATCTAATCAGATTCCATAACGTACATGTGTACTCTATCTGCAATGCAAAAGATAGATCTTTTTTCGGTTATGGTTCAGCCTCCTAAGCCCGGGCCAGAATAACATTCAAATTCCTTTCCACCACCGCGAGTTAAAAAAATGAAAGAGATGCCGCTACGAAAGCGTCAATTTCAATTAGTTAGTCGGGGGGAACAGAACCTGGTGGCAGCTTAGGATCCAAAGGAGGTGCCCGCTGCTAGTGCGGACCAACCAACCAGAGAGTCCTGTTATCAGGTGGAAGAAAGCGTACGGCTGGGATTCCAGTTACAATAGTTGGGAAAGTACGAGGTACAACACCTAACGTGCGAAACACAAGCTACCATTGGGAAAACCCTCTTCTCGAACCAAGGTTCCGTTGCTTTCGACAGCCGATGATCTATGCAAAGCGTGAAGTTAACTATATTAGACTATATATAGTATTCCAAAGAACGAGTATACTAAAGAATTTCTCTATCGAATTGGTACCGACCACTTTCTTTATAGGAAAGCGCGGCTGCTCACTTGCTTTCGCTTCTGGTAGTTCGTCCATAGATACGATCGGAGTTATATCGACCTGAGGGAGCGAGACTGCCCTTGTGCCCCTTTGCTCTTTACCTGTTTGTTGTACGCCTGGAGATGAAAGAGATATCGACTAAAAGGTTCCTTCAGGAGCAAAGCACAGGAAGGAAGGAAAGCTCACATCCTAACTAAGGAAAAGGCCTGACTCTGGATCAGTACGAAGGAGACAGTAAAGGCTTAACCTCGAGGCACTCCTGCAAGAAAACGGCCTAGCTAACGCGCCCCTTATTGAAAACGAAAGGAAAGCCCCAAATTCGTCCTAATCAAAAGGCTAGGAAGACTGCTGAAGAGAGAGAAGACCGCTTGCCCTTCGAGGCAACGCCAGCGGGATACGGCTTGGCACTCTACTTGGCATCGGATCTCATCTCAGCTTGGATCAGGAGGGGTACAACCTCTTCTCTACCAACCGAGTTCGCTAAGGACGTAGCCAAAGATCCCCAATGGGCGGTACCAATGCGTCTCGATCTATTCTATCAGGATGCGACAAGGCTTTAGAAAGAGTAATGGGAAATGCGTTATACATGCACATGAGGAATCGGCGAACAACCGAACCCTTGGGACCTTCTTCAACCCCCATCTCCTTGGCCTTCAAAGCCATACCACGGCATAAAGAACTAGAGCAGGAAGACGAGGGAAAAGCAACCTGCTAGCACAATTGACCTCGCGGCCAATAGAAGCGGAAGCGGAACAAGTATGGGAGGGATGGCTGCTTCCAAGCCCACCTCCTGGTTGTCATCGCCCAAGAGCTCTCCCAATTAAAGAAAGGTAAACACTGCTGCTATACAAGAGATCGGCCCCGAAGCAAGGTATGGTGGGAATTGGAATCTTCCTTTTTCAGTTGATGCTGAAAGGAGACTTGAATGGAACGGAAGCATCACAAGTCAAGCTGAAAAACGTGCTGATCGCCTCGCTTCGCTAGTCAAGCGCTTTACTCCCGCTCGCTCGGAAATTAAGTGAGTGAATCTCGTTCAAAAGTGACGACAGTCAGTACTCATCACTCAACGATTACTCACCCCTATTGAACCCCTACAGATGACTCTATACGAGGCGCTTGACCCGAACTAAGAAATCAGCGAGTGGAACAGCCTAATCTTTGTTTCGATATCTCCCGCAGCTAAAGTAGATGCATCGATTGCTACAGGTACACCCTTATCTTACTTTGTTTACTAGAACCACGGTTCAGTAGGGCATTTCCCTCTGTTCAAACCTTACTGCCTTATATGAAGCTTATTCAATTCCAGAAGAGTTCGGTTGGGTAAAGAATATCGATCAGGAGGGTGAGCAGCATAGCGCAATACAGGCTAAACGACTCGGCCAAGGGATGAAAAGATAGCAGCTGGTGGAGACCATCAATCATCGTGTGGATCCAGGCCGGCTCATAATATCAATAGCGAGCCGGAAGGCCCCTAGTAATGTAATAGGAAGCAGGAAAGACCATAGCACACCCCAAGACCAAGACGTATACATAGCCAACCTCCAGACAAGAGGAGCCCACAATTAGAGGGGCAAGGAAATGCGGCCCGCTACCAAGCACGGTACATGAGACACCAGGAACCCAAAGCCTGTGAGTGAAATACTAACTCCAAAACGCAAGTCAAAAACAGTAGAAGAGCCCTACCCCGGAAAACCAAAAACACGGAGCAAGCAAAGCTCTTTCCTGTTCAAATAAAGCAAGCAGTTAGAAACAAAAAATAGCCAAGCAAGCAAGTCATGCCCCTATCTATCACGGCGCTCCGCCGCTATTCTCTATAGAAAACAGAATAGATTCTCTCTGTTTATCCTATAACGGAATTTTGGGAGGACCCCACCTGAGGGAGTGACATGAATCCACGTCGACGTTATTGATTTCAGATATGGGGAGCACTATACATAGATAGAAGCAAGCGCTACGAAAGCAACAACAATCCCTACCTCTGAGGAAGAGAATCCAACTTCTTCTCAATCAATCGATTTCATCCACTGCCAAGGCATCTCATTCAAGTGCTTATTCTGCTTTCCATCCCGGCCCCGAGGCAAGCGAATGAGCAACCAAACGAAGGAACTAAGCCCGAACTAGCGATCTCTTGAGTCCAGTCCTTTGGTCGCCACCAACCTCACTCGAACTAACCTGCATCTTTGTTTGTCTCCAGTCCATTCGATCCTGCCAATAACCAATTCCAATTAACATTGCCTTTACTCCAAGCCTAGCCAACCAGCTAACTCGAACCAACCTTAGGGAGGGAAAGAGAAGGGTCTGAAAGAGAAGCACAACTATCTAGCAGGCCATCTCCTCAATCCGTTGATTCCGAACCCAGGGCGAGCCAAGCTCCACCTTCTCAATCCTTGTCTTCTACTCCTCTGGTGATGTAGCTGATAGCAGCATCCGAACAACCAGTGGTTAATCCCATTTGTAGGCAGGCCCTCGGAACAAAACAAGAAGGACCAATGGAAACTATTATCCCTTCACTGGATAAAGAACTCCTCCGGAACTGGCAATCTTGTTCCATCTCTCCCAAGGTAGTTTACTTGCTTACTTGTAAGGAAGATCACGTATCGATCAATTTCTGCTACCCCCGAGCCCATAGTACGAGGACGGATCTAACATACGAAAATAGCCCTTGTTGGAAAGGCTCTTCCCTTGCCAATGATGACTTATAGTAACAAGCGGATGTGGTGCAGGAGCCAGGGGAACCAAGGTAAACAGAGGTGATACCTCATGTGTGTTGCCCTCATCACCATCGCATGTCGCGTAAGAAAAAAGGGAATCCCCAGCCATGCTAGGATTGTGTTTACCAAGACAACTACACTGAGTTGACAAAGGAGAGCGGAAAGAATTTGGATCCTGGAGCTGGTACAGATCATCCATCCTCTATTCTATTCTATTGTGAGTGAGTGGGCATTCTAATCTTTCTTTGAGTTCTACCCGGACTAGACTCACTCAGGCATTTACCTAGCTATCTATCTAGAGGGAAGGAATCACTCTACTACTTACTAAAGGAAAAGAGAGCTTCTTATCGAGACTGATTACAGCACTTATTACTCATGAGGATAGCTGGAAGCAAGGAACATTGTATTGCGGCTTACCCGTTCTCTTTTCTAACCAGACTTGATGTGAAAAGCACAAGAATGGGCCTACAGAGAAAGACCCTGCTACTGTCAATCAAGAAGGACAAGGCAGAAGGAAAGGATTGCTATGGCTGTTCGCGGTTGCTGCTTGAAGCTCTCTTCTCTATCCCATCCACCACCCATATGAATAGCGAAGCGAAGCCTGACCCAGATCGAGATGAGAAAGACAGGGCAATTCCCAAGCTAGACTCACACGAATGTTTCATCGAAAGCTCTGTTCTCCTTATTCTAGAAGCAAGCTACGCTACCTTCCCCATACCAGATCGAAAACAACAACCTTGCTCAGACATGGAACTTTCTATCCTCTCCTTACAGTCGAGAGACTACTTTCCTCTCGCTTCTACGACTCCGCTCTTACCCTTTTCTTTCGGTCGAGCTAGGCTTCACTTCCTATCACCCTTAGTTGAAGGAGAGCGTAGGAAGCCAAAGACCTGTTTTGAGTTCTGAGTTGAATAAGGCAGGGATAGGTTCACCTTCGGACAGTGATTTCCTATCTAATCTATCCAAATCGAATAACCGCTTCCCACAAGACAAGTTTCATACTGGGGATATCTCACTTTCAGCCTAAACCTCCCCTTAATAAACCCCTCCAGGTGGTGAATCAGAGCAGAGTGAACGCCCTCGTTATCCAACGATAACTCGTTTTCTCAGCAGGGGTAGGGGGTGGGTCTGTAGAAAGAGATTCGCTCGTTGTCGTGTATCCCATTGCTCTTATTACAGTGGTTGACAGTGGCTTATGTAAGTGTTGCCCCTGGGCTCCGGTGGTTGCCTTAATGGTTTTTCATCACCCGTTAGGGATTCTTCAAGACAGGTGCCACATTCATGGAGGACGACACATTAGGGGGCACGGAGGGATCTAAAAATGTGAGTCTTCGAGTAGGAGATTCTAGTTCACAGCAAGATGCGGGCACTCCCGTTGGTCCCATAGCAAGAAGCGGTCAGGATGCAGAGACAGAGAGTCAGGACCCCTATGCTGTACTTCGCCCCAATGAGAGACCACCACCTGTACTATACCAAGGTATAGGGCCTTGTAGTCGACCGGTGCGAGCACGCCGTAAGCGCACTACCGCGAGAGAAACTATGAGCTCCTAACTGCCGTGCAATCAATATCTCGTTACCCCCATGCATACAGCATACAATAGCTACGAGCTGCCGTAAGCGCTATTGCATGAGTACTCTATCACGAGTACACTAACAAGAGAGAAACTACGAGCAGAAATCAGTAGTCACTCTGCTACTTAATTTTAATGCATAAAGAGAGAGATAGTCAGTCTCTTGACTCTTGAGCGGCTGAGAATGTTATGTCAAAAGGACCAACGACGAGCTAGATAGAGGATAAGAGTAGGAGGAGTCAGTCTTCTTTGAAGATCGAGGAATAAATCGGACAATTATGCCACTTCATTTTCATTACGAAGATGTATCACGTCAAGACCCGTTGCTCAAACCGAATCACGCCAACGTTATGGAAGTTCCTGGATCGTGTGAAATAAGAGTAGTACCAAAGGCACCCTATGATTTCATAATCCAAAATGGAAAATTGGCTATGGAGATTCCGCGCGGTCAGAAATTCATACAGACACAAAGGGGTTCGACTGGAAAGTCGTTTCGATCCAATCGATTCTTGGGGTCTTTTAAAGACAAAGGATATGTTAGTGACCTAGCACGACAAAGCACTCTCCGAGGGCATGGAATGTCTAATTTTTTGGTCAGAATCTCGACAGTAATGTCTCTGTTAGATTCTCCGGTCGAAATACGGGAAAACTCCATTCAATTCTCGATGGAAACGGAGTTTTGCGAATTCTCCCCAGAACTTGAAGATCATTTCGAGATCTTCGAACATATTCGAGGGTTCAATGTGACTATTGTCACTTCGGCCAACACACAAGATGAGACTTTACCACCGTGGAGCGGCTTTTTGCAAAAAGATGAGGGGGAAACTCAGTAAGATGTCGGAGAAGCGAAATATACGAGATCACAAACGTAGATTGCTCGCGGCTAAATATGAATATTGACGAAAGCTTTAGAAAGCCTTTTATAAAGATCCCGATCTTCCTAGTGAGATGCGGGACAAACATCGTTATAAGTTGTCCAAGTTGCCAAGAAAGAGTTCCTTTGCACGAGTAAGAAACCGATGTATTTTCACGGGTCGCCCTCGTTCCGTATATGAGTTCTTTCGAATTTCTCGTATCGTTTTTCGGCATCTTGAGGTCCTTTGATGGGCATAATCGTCTTGGTAGCCAAACCAATAGAACAAGGGTTAGCTCTGCAGCTGGTCCACAAGCAAGGTAAGTAGGTCCATTACCGGCCGGCTCCGGACCGAAAAGACCTAACGGAGTAATCCCTTATCTCGGATCGGAGATGCTAACGGGGCGGGAATCGAAGTGGGGGACCTCTCTACCGCGCCTGTGTCTATCTCCTGTCAAGTATGCTCCCCTGCGTACAGGGTAGTACTCTGATAGAATATCACCGCGTGAACATAACATTAAGTTACGAATGTAACTCCCGAGGGATCGACCACTATTCTAAATAGAGTAAGGCGGAGAACTGTGGTTCATTGGAGCGCCGGAGTACGGAGGTTGTTCCCATCATTGAAGTCAGAGTGTGGGACTGAGCCTTCAGAATGATAAAGACAAAAAAGTGCTTAGTTTCGTTGGAAAAACCAACGCAAATATCATATTCACTTTCTGCCGCCCTACTTCTAAGGATAGATAGCAAAGGTTGGAGAGAGTGACTTTCTTAAATTCTCTCCTTTCTAAAGCTGCGCAAGGCGGACCCCCCCAGAACACCCCTCTTTTCTCCCCTTTAATGAAAGACCCTCGCCCCGCTTCCTATTCATTTGTGGGTCGGGACCCGAGGGCCTTTTTTTTTTCTCAAGAGGTGATTTCGAGAATCAACCAACCGAAAAATCCGTAGCCCAGGTGACTCACAGCCTCCCTCTCGCCCAAATGAAATGGGATGAATCAAATCAATAAGCTTTTTGATTGATTCAGGGCGCAGCGAAGCCAAATTCAATCAAGGCAAAACAAAAGGGGGGCTTACTTTTCCTGACGCTGAGTCATCCTATTCAAATTTAGCTATGCTAATGGAAAAGTTTTCAGATGATATGGACCCCCACCCCCAAGAGATGAGCGAGAACCCCCAATTGCTTAGGGGTCGCACTCTGTTCCACTTGGCCCCTTTTAGAATTCTTTCTCCCACACACCCTTGCCCTCTTTCACCGAAGAGGAAAGAAGAATCTTCCAAGCGGACAGAGACCTAAATTTCCATTAGATTGATTCGATTTTGAAGCTTGCAGCAAGATGATCAGTCCGAGAGTGCTGGAGAGAAGAGAAAGCGGTAAAACCCTCTCAGATTCGGTCACCGAGCGGTCGGACGACTCTTCAGTAACCCAGGATGACCCCTTCGGCGCTTCTTTCGCTGTATACCCCCTCCATCCTTCGAAAGTAAAAGAAAGGGTACTCTATATATATATTAAACTATAACTAACTATATATTTATATTAAATAGAAGATATATATATATTAATGTAATATAAGAGTAAGTAGGGCCCAGAACGCTAAAAAGGTGGGGGAACAAGAGTTGTAACGATAGGAAAGAGAAATGACTATAAGGAACCAACGATTCTCTCTTCTTAAACAACCTATATCCTCCACACTTAATCAGCATTTGATAGATTATCCAACCCCGAGCAATCTTAGTTATTGGTGGGGGTTCGGTCCGTTAGCTGGTATTTGTTTAGTCATTCAGATAGTGACTGGCGTTTTTTTAGCTATGCATTACACACCTCATGTGGATCTAGCTTTCAACAGCGTAGAACACGTTATGAGAGATGTTGAAGGGGGCTGGTTGCTCCGTTATATGCATGCTAATGGGGCAAGTATGTTTCTCATTGTGGTTCACCTTCATATTTTTCGTGGTCTATATCATGCGAGTTATAGCAGTCCTAGGGAATTTGTTTGGTGTCTCGGAGTTGTAATCTTCCTATTAATGATTGTGACAGCTTTTACAGGATACGTACTCCCTTGGGGTCAGATGAGCTTTTGGGGAGCTACAGTAATTACAAGCTTAGCTAGCGCCATACCTGTAGTAGGAGATACCATAGTGACTTGGCTTTGGGGTGGTTTCTCCGTGGACAATGCCACCTTAAATCGTTTTTTTAGTCTTCATCATTTACTCCCCTTTATTTTAGTAGGCGCCAGTCTTCTTCATCTGGCCGCATTGCATCAATATGGATCAAATAATCCATTGGGTGTACATTCAGAGATGGATAAAATCGCTTTTTACCCTTATTTTTATGTCAAGGATCTAGTAGGTTGGGTAGCTTTTGCTATCTTTTTTTCCATTTGGATTTTTTATGCTCCTAATGTTTTGGGGCATCCCGACAATTATATACCTGCTAATCCGATGCCCACCCCGCCTCATATTGTGCCGGAATGGTATTTCCTACCGATCCATGCCATTCTTCGTAGTATACCTGACAAATCGGGAGGTGTAGCCGCAATAGCACCAGTTTTTATATGTCTGTTGGCTTTACCTTTTTTTAAAAGTATGTATGTGCGTAGTTCAAGTTTTCGCCCGATTCACCAAGGAATATTTTGGTTGCTTTTGGCGGATTGCTTACTACTAGGTTGGATCGGATGTCAACCTGTGGAGGCACCATTTGTTACTATTGGACAAATTTCTCCTTTTGTTTTCTTCTTGTTCTTTGCCATAACGCCTATTCCGGGACGAGTTGGAAGAGGAATTCCTAATTCTTACACGGATGAGACTGATCACACCTGATCAGTGCAAAATTCTGACACCAATCATTTACAAGTGAGTATTACACCTTAAGCAAAAATTTGGCAAGCCTTTCTTAAAGTTCGAGCTACAGTGGTGAGCCCACCGAAGCGAGTGTGACAAACCAAGTTTTGGCTTTAGGAAGTGCTCCAATGTTTAAAGCGGAAGACGAATCTGATAAAAATGGGTATATATCTGCAGGGGCGGAACAAGAAGCAGGGCTAGACCACTACAGGACAAGACAAAAAGTGGGCCGGGTAGAACCCAACGATTCGAAAAGCAGCGAGCACGCATTCGTTCATCTTTAGTTCAGTCTTCCTGTGGTCTACTCAAAGCGAGCACGAGTCTAGTTATCTTGATTCAAAGCGGGGATACGGGCCTATTGATGACGGGGCTCGGGATTAGGGCTTTCAAGCGAAAGTCTGAAAGAGGGGAAGATGAGAACGAAAGGACGGAAGAAGCGAAGAAAAAGGAGAAACCAATTGGAGAGTTCATACCCAACGGAGCTCACCCGGGGTGTTAACAGGCGATGGGTGCCTTTAGAACGGCTCAGAAGACGAATCAATTCCGGGAGTCGTAACAAGCAAGGTTTTTTACTTATCCACCAAGGGAGGAAGCAGGAAGAGTTCATCGACCAAGTGGAGCAGATCAGATAGAGCTTCGGGTCGGTCCTCAACTTGAAATATTTGGCAAGGTTATAAGCTTCAAAACCAACTTTAGAAGCAGTGATTGGGTCCGGACCTTAGCAGCTCCAAGGAGTCTTGAACACTTACCGTTGAGCATTTACCGAGAGTACAATCTCTCCTGTTACTGAAGTATAAGGGAAGCCACTTTCATCGTAGTACACGGCTGGAACAAAAGGTGCTCCATGGCCATTCTCGTAGCTTCTACCACAGTTTTTCAATCTTCCCGGTTATACAATCCAATTCTCTTTACCAACCCCCGAGGATATTCTGAATCGCCTGTGAAACTAATCCAATGCTTGAGTCGAGGAGGCTTGTTTCCGTACCCCAGAACTGGGTAGTCCTTACCAACTGAAAGAACTAGTGTGGGATGAACTAGAAGCTCTACTTTGAAAGATATCTCTTCTATGGCCCAGTTGATTACACAGAAAGGGCCTTTCGAAGCGCTTCCCCGGGGCCGGACACCTTGAAGCGAATCCGATGCATTTGAAGAAAGATTTTGTTCTAGATGAGATGGCTGATCTCCGTCAGGTCAAGATCGAGGCAAGATGTAATCTTGTGGAAGGGGCGGGTAGAAGAAAGAAGACATGCCAAAACGCAGCAAGTTAGGGAGAAGAAAATTGAGTCAGGGGTCATGTCAGGGTTATCCCCGTATTGTATTAGCGAGAGGCGGAACCCTTCTTTCTTAATCAGACGATTTCTCTCCTATCATGTATGATTGATCAAAGTCTGGTATGTAGGAATCAGAGTATCAATCGACTGGCATCGCCCTTCACTCATCAATTCCTCAAAGAAAGCAAGCAGCAAGTCAGTCTGCGCATAGCATACTATCTAAGTTCTTCTCCTCGAAATGGACCAATTCGAGAAAAGGGTCAAGATATGGTGCTGCGGTCAGAACAAGGAATGCTTTAACCATTCAGCCACAGGTTTAGTACGAAAGCCCTCCCGCATCAAGTAAAGGGGACGATCCATCCATTTATTTGTATTTGTCCAATGCTTGAAGATCTATCGTCACAGGGGCGTGCTAAGCCCACAAGATCTTAAGCCAGTGGGCGCTTCCAGTTAGGCTATAGGAAATCCCCCAAAAAAGCTTTCCAACTCGCGATTTAACGAAGAAAAGGAGGCTTTCAAGCGGTTCGGCTGATTCAATCCTGTCGCAATGGAAAGGAAGCTTCACGACCACGGTCATTCTCTAAAGAAAGAGGGACCTTCTCTGGTCACTGACACCATCTTTCTTCGATCGACCGAAGCAAGAGCACCAAGTTTAGTAGCAGCAGCCACAAGAGCCTCAGGCGAAGCTAGCTCGTCAGGTGAGAGCAAGGAGGCCTTTTCAGTAATTCCTGCCACCGACCGGACGTCCGATAGAAAGTTAAGTGCGTCTAGCCATTGATGGATCCACACCCGAATTGCTTAAATCTAGTATAGTGGGGCTTCTTCCGATGTAGAATCGGGCGAAGGAGAACTTTGTGCCAGAAAAGAGTTTTCTGTAAGGCGATGCATTCTCCCGATCGTCATTTCGGCTACTTTCTTTTTTGAATATCTGTTTTCGTTTTTTGTCCATCCCGAAGTAAAGCCAGAAGGACTTGCCCTTTCTTTAAATGCTGCTTTGGGTCCTAGGGCCAGCTGAGCGGATAAGCAACTACCCGCTTTGATACGGCCGGGGAATCTCTCTCAGATAGACGGTTAGAAAGTGAGAGCGAGGCTAGCGGCAATCTCCTTCAAAAGACAAACTCGATGAAACAAAAAGACCAATGATAGATTTCTAGCCTTCCCATTTCCTTGAAAAGGGGCCAGCATTGCTTCACCATACACAGGTTCTCTGATCGAGGAGTCCGACCCCTTTCTTTTGATATTTTTTCATTATTGACCGAAGTAAGGACCGGGCCTAGATGTCCACACCGATGCCAAGCCACGTACGACTGAATTGGTGAACCAGGGCGACATAGCTTACCTTGAGCAGCACCTTCATTCTTTCCTTTTCTAGCTAGATCCAAAGAAAGAGAGAAAAGGGGCAAGGTAGTTTACTTGCTTACTTGTAAGGAATTCGCCTATTGCTCAACTGCTTCACTGGGATCAAAGTCCTCCTTCCTTTGACTATGTCGTAGCAAAGAGACCACTCCCATCAAAGCCTTCCCCGGCTGCCGGTTAGAGCAAAGACCTTTCTCCGGAAGTCTCTTCTGTGGCTGATACACATGCACGGCACACTGGCTATATTTAAAAAGCTGCTTAGATAGAGCTTTCGAAGGCACTGAGGAGTGGTTGGGCTGGGTTAAGCTAGGCTCCTCGGGCAAGTAGTCCCTTGATCCGGTGGTAGGGTTGGAAGGGGCTTAGAACAGCTTTCTGAATTGCGAAAGAATGAATATATTAGTAAGCCAAGGGAGTTTACTTGCTTATATTATTCTATATTATATAAGGTTGTTTACTAGCTTACTCGTTAGAGTAAGGTTGTTTACTTGCTTACTTGTTAAGGAAAAGAGACTAGAAACCTCTATTTGGGTCATCGCATCAATACCGATTACGTACGGCATTGTTCCTAGCCAGCTTTCTCTGTTCAAAGATGAACCGGGCGGCCCCATTTGTATAAAGCAAAAAGGCTCTCTCCGGGCCAAAGCGTAGGGGGATGCAGGTAAACCTCATCCGGCCTCCCAGCTATTTCTTCTAACCATCTTCTGTACCAGTTTTTCTCTTTTCTTCCATATCCGTATGTCTGCTCGACTCATTCTCTATTTGCCAATAGCTTAGCTTATAATCCATATCTTCTTTCTTTCGAGAAGGATTAAAAGTTCCGTAAATATTGACCCCAATTCAAGCGATAGTAGCTTGCATTCACCAAGTTCACGATCATCGCTTTGATAGTAGGGCATTGCTTCACATTCGAGTAGATTAAACTACTGGTCCAGCATTCACCAATCATTCCCTCTTCATCGCAACCGGCGTCAAACAAGATTCACGGGACCTGTCGAACAGCGGTTTTCATGTATAGAATCTGGTCATTGGAGAAAAAGTCTAAGATCTCGGACCCCCCAGCTTTTTCAACTTTTGATCGATCGAGGGTTCAGTGCTCGACTGATCCAGTGCCTTGGACTCGAACCTTTGTTCGACTCACCGTTTTGCTTGACCTATCACTAATAGCAGCGAGTGTTTGCTCCTAAAATTATTGATTTTCTTAGAGCGTGTAGCTTCCAGTATTCCCGACAACTAGTCGGTTTGTATTTCTCCTATTGCACCAGTCCCTGAGGCAATTTCTTTTTCTTTTTCATATTGTGCACCTAAAGGAGTGAATTCCAGATCGCTACGTCTCACTCAGGCTTAGGGGCATTGGGGATAAAGAATACTGAGTCAGCAGGCAAGCTTAGTTAAGCCTTATGCATCGTATAGTAGACAAAAGGTTGAGGCCGGAGCTTCTCCTTTTCATAGCAGGATAGATCGTTTGTCTGTTATTCCCTCTTTTCGCGTCTTTGTCGGCGGAGCATAAATCTATTTATAGAGCAGCACATTCTCTGAAATTGCTAATCCTTTCTTAGCAGGCGAACCTATTCTTATTAAAATGGATAATTTGTCCTTAACATACCGGCTCCCTAGATTGCACTGCCCCGTGCGAGAACCTTTTCTGAATGACCGTTCAAGTGACTGGACAGTTGATTTATACTCCCACCCTTTGCTTTCTGGAACCTAAGTATCCCTATAGTTTAGAGATTCCTTGCAACTTCTCTAGTTGATAAATAGCTACTGACATTTGGCATAGTTTAGTTAGCCCTACCCAACTCGTTAGAACGCCTATAGATTCGAAAAAAGAGTGGTAAGATGTGCTACTGAGCCTGGAGATATAGATGGAAAGGTCCATAGTTTGACGTAGGGGTGGGGAGAGAAAGGAAAATCTTAGAAACCTAGTTCAAAAACACGGCCAGGCTTAAACTGTAGCGAGGAAGAAACTTACATCCCTAACCAGTATTCTGTAGCCCCAGCTCTTAAAAATAAAAAGTCTTGGGTTTCGAAATAAATAGAAAACTAAGAAAGGTTCATTTCTCTGGGCCGAACTAACCCCATTATTATTCCCATCCCACCCAATTGCTAGCTCGAGCGATAGAAAGCCACCCTTTGAGTACCAACTAGTAGTTTAGGCCGGGTTCAAATGGTTTACCAGACCTAGCCTGTTATTTTTCTGGTTCGAAAATGGCTCGAACCGAATAATCGACCAGACCAACTTCCCTAGAACAAATCATCTCAACTACGGAATATAGCATCATCTCCTGCTCCTAAATTTGCTAGTGGTCTAGCATCAACCGATTCAGCCTCACATGCCGGAGACCATATTCTTAATGAATTACCGGAATTCGAAATCACTCGATGTTTCATCACTTTCAACAACCCAAGCAGCAGGGTTCTTCGATCGAGCAGCTAGCTCCTTCACCTTCTCCTTCGGACCCTCTCCCCTTTCGTCATAAGGCGTGGTTCAGTCATTGCCGTTCCAGGCCCCCGATTAGGATAAGCCCTTATGCATGGGGCAGGTGGTTGCAGTGCAACACTATACAACTCTGATCATTTATTAAGTTCAATGAATAATAGATAGTGCTTCCGCAGCCAATTCCTAATCCTGCAGAGTCCGTTCGAGAACCAGTACCCGCGTATCCATCCCAACGGCAGAGCCATAGCATGTTCCTCTTTCTAAGCTTTTTTCCGGTTATAACTAGTTTATGATGCACCAACTGCGGCCGGGAGCACCAACCACCAGTAGCATTTCAACCAAACCTGGTTTCCCGAGCAAAAGCAGCACCCTTGAATTGATTTATCAATCACACGTGGATAGGGAAAAAAGCCTGGACGATAGAGGGATAAGTGGCTGAGGTGGTTGATCACCCTTATCCGGTTCACCGAGAACCCATTGATCCATAACTGGAAAAAGGGGCAGATCCGGGAGAATCCTTTGTTCCATAGCTCTGGGGCTATTTTAGCCTTTTAAGAATTCTCAGATTAGTACTCGCAGGCACAACACAAGCAACTCGAAAAATCTCTCTTCATGGAGAATTCGGATGCTCGGAAATGTTTGTTTTCTATTTGCGTTGCGCCCCACCAAATAAAGTTCTATTTGGGTAGGTGAAGGGAGTACTACTGCTCTACTGATAGTTCAGTCGGAACTCAATCTGGCTTTCGGCTCCTATTCCCGCCGCTGTTATCAGTATCGGAAGCAGCTATATATTTACTATAAAGGGGGGAGCCCTCCCTGTGCAGGCAGTTACTGAAGTGGAAGCCTTTCCCACCCTCTGAGGATTCAACAAGAATTGGAGACCCGTGACCAGTGTCTAGTACCTAGGTCTTTTTGCATCTTTTTTATAAGGGTACAAAATTAAATTGAGTGTTTAAGTGGCGTTTCTGTAAATAACCATTGTACAAGCTGGGGTGATGTTTCCTCCTGCCCGAGTGTCAAAGGCTTAGCGTACTCTTTACAGGGGAGGTAGTTGCCTAATCGAGTGGGCTGACACAGGACCCATTCTTACTCACCTTGCTCCCCTGACCCCTTTTTACTGCTTTCTATGTAATGCCATCCTGTTTTATAGTGTAATGACATGAGCTTTACTTCCTTGTTGTGTGTGTGCTGTGTTTTCTTGCTTTCTAAGGTATCGACTTGCCGGGCTGACTCGCTGAGCCGTAGAGACGGGCGAGTGCATTTGAGTAGTTTGGATAGTGAAAGGAATTTCTTTTACTTTTTCAGTTCCTCAGGGCCTTACGAGATGAATTTGAGCCATTAAGAGGATCTATATTACATTGCTCACCACTTCCTACTGTTGCAGATGCAGTCTGTCTTTGCTGTTAGTCTACAGTTTAAGTCTCCTTCTGTGCCTTCGACTACCAGATCCAATCGAAGGATTGCCAAAGATGAGTGCGCTTACTGCCATCAGACGGGACATTGGAAGGCGAATTGTCCTAAAAAACTTATGAATGAGCAAAATCAGTTGAATGGTATGAGTCATGGATCCTCTCAGCAGACACGTGCACCTCCGAGATCCACTGCAGCTTTGTCCACCCTATCTTTAACATCAGACATTGATAAGCCTGCTACTTCTGGAAGTGTCACCCCCGAGATGGTTCAGTCTATGATTACGCAACAGTTCTAGCAGTGACTTGGTTCTTCTGTTGGACCTCTGCCTACAAGTGCCGCTGCCATGTCTGCTTCTGATACAGGTGTGTTTTGTTCTTCACCATCAGTCCTCCTCTTCTTGGATTTTGGATTCCGGTGCATCTCATCACATGACATCTGATTCTTTTAATCAATTGCTCTCGTCTATTCCTTTTTCCATTCATACTGCAGATGGATCCCCTATGACAGTTAATCAAATCGGATCCATCACTACTGGCTGTCTTTCGGTCCCTAATGTTTTTCATGTTCCTCGTCTATCACTCAAAAACTTTCTTTTAGTCATATTAAAGATTCAGGATGTGATGTTATTTTCTCCTCCTCTGGCTGTATTGTGCAGGATCGGCATTCAAGGAAGTTGATTGGGACAGGGCGTAGAGAGGGG